AAGTCAAGGTACCCCTTCTTTGAAAACTTTGGTATTGCTCCGAGATAAGAATATAAATAACGAATCAGAGCACATGGAGCCATCTCATTATCTTCTTATTTTCCTGTAAAAGAAAGACAAAATATGGTGGACTAACTGATCTTTACATCAGTTAATGAAAGAGCCCAATGCAACAAAATGCATGTTGGGTCTTTGAAACAGTTCGAATCATTTCGATAATAATAAGTTTGATCTGTTTTACCGAGAAGGTCTACGGTTCGAGTCCGTATAGCCCTACAAAATTTTAGTTTTAGTATAGACATTCTATTTTCATTTAGTAGAGGTTTTATTTCCTAATTAGTACTTGTTTATGGATTGGCCGGTTGCTTGGTCCATAGAAATAAAAGTATTACCACATGTTGATGTAAGTACATAGGAAGACAAAAATAAAAACAACAATAATTCATTTCAATAAAAAAAAAAAACGGTATTTGTAAAATCTCGGACAAAATGAACAGACTTCTTCATTCATTTTCGTGGATGAATTACATATAACTTTTTCCTCTTTTCCTGTCCATGATCAAAGAGTTAGTGATACACTTTTTTGTTGGTATCCCCAATATCGGTTAATTTATATTTATGAAGGGAAAATCATGGCACGATGCTGCCTAAAAACTCCAACCGAACCCAACCAAATAAAATCTTAAGTCACATGGATCTAAAACCTATTATTTTTTTGGTCTTGTATTTTTATTTTTGGTCAGTCTTAGTCTTACTAAGTGTTATTGTCGTAACAAAAAAAACAAGTCTTTTGGTTCATTCCAAATCGAGATCTTTCTATCTTTCTTTAATACTAATACTCGTACTCGAGATTGGTACGAAATGGAATCATTATTCCACTCTAATTCTTTTGGTATAGAATATAGAATATAGAATAGAAAGATATTAGTTTCTATATGTAAAAGTTCCTCACAACCCAAGGCGAATTGAATCAATTCAGAAAAATAGAAATTCAATCTAGGACTTAGGAAAGAAGATAAAATATTATGATCGTTCGATGCATTATATTCTATTTACGTATTCGTATCGAATCAATAGAAGCAATGATTTTCTACCTGAATTTTGATGAAAAGAAAAAAGACTTTAAATTGAAATGAAATATAAAATATAATAATACTAGAACTAGAAATCCCTAGACATTTTCCTCTATATAACCACTATAACCACTGCAATTTTTTCATTTTCATTACATTATATCACTATTATTTCATTTTATACTTTCATACTATGGATTTCATATTCATATATAATAAATATCAATATATAATTAATAAATTAATATATAACTATATAACATACTTATAATAATTATATAACTATAACATAGTTATACTACTTAACTATTACTATATAGTATATATAGTCTAAGGTATATATAGTCTAAGTAGTATTAGTATTTAATTAATATTAGTATTTAATTAAAGAAACCGAGCGAGAAAGTTTTGTTTGTGTAAGAGCATCTTATGTCTACATCAAAATCATATCTAATATAGAAGTGAAAAAAAAAATGTAAGTGGGATTCTGTTGAATAAATCTTTAAACCAAGATATGCCCCACATCAAATAAACTCTAAACTAGACAATTTGATCAAAATAAGTTCTTGTTTCGCCTAATAAGTTCTGTATGAATTGCCAATTCCAATTCGAATGGAATAATTCAGCCTATTCCACATTAATAGGAGTTCATTTATGTTTCTGCTTCACGAATATGATATTTTCTGGGTATTTCTGATAATATCAAGCCTTATTCCTATCTTAGCATTTTTTATTTCCGGAGTTTTAGCGCCTATTAGTAAAGGACCAGAGAAGCTCTCTAGTTATGAATCGGGTATAGAACCCATGGGGGACGCTTGGTTACAATTCCGAATACGCTATTACATGTTTGCTCTAGTTTTTGTTGTTTTTGATGTTGAAACAGTCTTTCTTTATCCATGGGCAATGAGTTTCGATGTATTGGGTATATCTGTATTTATAGAAGCTTTAATTTTCGTACTTATCCCAATTGTTGGTTCAGTTTATGCATGGCGAAAAGGAGCATTAGAATGGTCTTAACTGAATATTCAGACAATACAAATAAAAAGGAAGGAAAAGATTACATTGAGACAGTTATGAATTTCATTGAGTTTCCATTACTTGACCAAACAACATCCAATTCAATTATTTCAACTACATCGAATGATCTTTCGAATTGGTCAAGACTCTCCAGTTTATGGCCACTTCTCTACGGTACCAGTTGTTGTTTCATTGAATTTGCTTCATTAATAGGCTCTCGATTCGACTTTGATCGTTATGGATTGGTACCAAGATCGAGTCCTAGGCAAGCGGACTTAATTTTAACAGCCGGCACAGTAACAATGAAGATGGCCCCTTCTTTAGTGAGATTATATGAGCAAATGCCTGAACCAAAATATGTCATTGCTATGGGAGCCTGTACTATTACAGGGGGGATGTTCAGTACCGAT